AGAATGACTGATGAATCAAGAATTTTCAATTGGAATTAAACGAATTCTTTCAATTCGTTTTTCTTACCGTCGTATCTGGATTGAGACTTAGGTAAATGTTTTATTCATATATGTAGTAAAAGAACATATCTAATTTAGCTCTTTCATGCCTATTCTAACTAGTTATTTCGGCTTTTTACTGGCTGCTTCAACTATAACCCCAGCTCTATTTATTGGTTTGAACAAGATACAACTTATTTGAAAAGAATGAAATTCAATTTAAAAAATCACAATCAAAGTCTCTCTGAATATTTCATTTCAGGTATTCTATGGTTCCTTCCCGTGTCAATTGCCAATTCCTGGTCATTGAGATTCACGGATAATTCAGATTAATATTTAGGGATAGATCTTACCTCTGTTTTTATTCCCTAAAACAAATTGAAATGATTGAAGTTTTTCTATTTGGAATCGTCTTAGGTCTAATCCCTATTACTTTAATAGGATTATTTGTAACTGCATATTTACAATACAGGCGCGGTGATCAGTTGGACCTTTGATTGAGTAACATTTCTTTTTTTGATTGACCCCCTCCTTGTAGGGGGTCAAATTCAAGTTGCAATTATACTTTGTTTTGTTAAGTTATTTCATTGGAATTCGACATAACATAGACGGAATGGAATCACGCTCTGTAGGATTTGAACCTACGACATCGGGTTTTGGAGACCCGCGTTCTACCGAACTGAACTAAGAGCGCTTTCTTATATCCTATAACAGTAGATACGATTGTAAAGAAAAGAATTTCAAAGGGTATTGCGTACATATAGTATGAGTATGTAAAAATGAAAAATTATGTCCAATTTGACCTGATCTTACTAAATGAATCCCTCGTAACTGTCCATAGGAGAAAGAATAGGTAGGGATGACAGGATTTGAACCCGTGACATTTTGTACCCAAAACAAACGCGCTACCAAGCTGCGCTACATCCCTTTTTCTAAATTGTTGTACAGTGTCATTTTACAAAATCCATGTCTTGTTTTCCACATCCTTCTTTTTTCCTCTACCTATATAAAGACATATAGAATGTTCTTGTCATTTATTTTTGTCGGCAAAATTTCACCTGCTGGGTCATTTTACATATGCATTTTAGTTAGTAATTCCTAATTCTAATGAAATTTTGCCGACAAAAACAAAAGGCCTTTAACTACAAGATCGGGTTATCTATGATCTATTTATTAGAATATAAAATATCGAACTAGACTATATATGTATTACAATATAAAATACAAATAAAGAATGACAATAAAATAGAAAATAAAAGAAGAAAAAGAAGAAGGAGGATTTTCAATGCGAGATATAAAAACATATCTCTCCACGGCACCTGTGCTAACCACTCTATGGTTTGGGTCTTTAGCAGGTCTATTGATAGAAATTAATCGTTTATTTCCAGATGCCTTGTCATTCCCCTTTTTTTCATTCTGATTCTTGTATTGATATGCGAAGAAATGAAGAAGATTTGAGATAAATTCTACGTAACATGGCTCCAATTATGTTCCCTTTTTCTTTAGGATAGGAAAGAAGAAAGAAAAAGTATATCGAACCTCAGTGAATCTACGATAGAATTTTTGGGAAAAGAAAGAAAATTTGGATTTGGATCTAGTCTAGGGGTGGTTCGACGAAATTCTAACATAGAAAGAAGAAAATACTGAGATTAGGATAGTAAGAATTCCTAGTTAGAAAAAAAGTTCGAAAAAATTGTATTACTTAATTATTACTATATTCTTAATATTATTCTCTTAATGAACATGACTCTCTTTCTTTCTAGTTATAGTAATTCCTAAGAATTCTATTTTAGATTCTAGTACTTCGAAGTTATTCAAATTCTAAGAATGAAAAAAATCTTTAAAATTTCATTTCTAGTTAGTAACTTTTATTAATTTCTTAATATAGAATATAGATTTTTTTCTTTTCTTCTTATTTATTATTTTGTATTTGGTTCGGATTGAAAAGAAAATGAGTAGAGTTCTAAAGTGAAGTTGATCCAAAATGAAAAGGAGGTTCATGGCTAAGGGTAAAGATATCAGAATTCTAGTGATTTTGGAATGTACCTGTTGTGTTCGAAAGGGTTTCAATAAAAAATCACCGGGCATTTCTAGATATATTACTCAAAAGAATCGACACAATACACCCAATCGATTAGAATTGAGAAAATTTTGTCGCTATTGTCAAAAGTATACGATTCATGGGGAAATAAAGAAATAGATGGAACAGAATGCGTGTGTGATTTTTCCAAGGAGCGGGACTTAACATATATAATACAAATAATACAAAAAAAATCCTCTTTTGGTCGGATCTTAAATGAATAAGAAAAAAATAGAATTGTATTTTCTAGATTATTTTAGACATAAGGAATAAACAAACAAGGGATAAAAAAACCATGGATAAATCCAAACAACTTTTTCGTAAATCCAAGCGATCTTTTCGTAGGCGTTTACCCCCAATTGGATCGGGGGATCGAATCGATTATAGAAACATGAGTTTAATTAGTCGATTTATTAGTGAACAAGGAAAAATCTTATCTAGACGGGTGAATAGGTTGACCTTGAAACAACAACGATTAATTACTATTGCTATAAAACAAGCTCGTATTTTATCTTCGTTACCTTTTCGTAATAATGAGAAACAATTGGATAGAGCGGAGTCGATCCCTAGAACTACTAGTCCTAGAACCAAAAATAAATAGATATATTCCTCAAAACTCCAATTGGAACTTAAGCTCAGATTCATGTTTTGCTCAAAAACCCTAGAATCCATATTGGATTCTTGTGTTATAAAAAAGGAAAAATGGGGAAGAAATATTTTTTATTGAAAGATGTTCATTTATTCCTACTATTCAAATCTTCATTTCTTTTTCTTCTATCTTCCCGGAGTTCATTCTCCGGGAAATTCTGTTTCAATCATTCTTTTTTCTTGTATACTTGTATAATAGATTCTATTAAGATTCTTTTATTCCTTTATTTGATTTGTATTTTCTTTTTGATTGATTATTTTATTGGAAATCATATCAAAAAAATTCTTATTTGATAAGGCTATTTGCGCAAGTATTTTACGATTCAGAAGCAATTGTCTCTTGTACAGATTTTTTATGAATTTACTATAACTATAGAATACCCTATCCTTACGAGTTACTGCATTTATACGAGTGATCCACAAACGACGAAAATCTCTTTTTTTCCTGCTCCTATCTCGATGAGAGGAAACCAAAGCTCTCATTCTTTGTTGAGTAGTCGTTCGAGTCAGTCTTGAATGAGCCCCTATAAAGGTTGATGCAAATAAACGAATTTTTTTTCGACGTCTCCGAGCTGTATATCCTCGTTTAACTCTAGTCATTGAATCAAATGAAACTTTCTTGAATAACTAATTTCTTTCTCTCAGTCATCCTTTTCCTCCGGTCGATTAATAACAAAACGGATTCTTCCGATATATAAAATATAAATTCCAATGGCTTTTGCTACTATGACCTTCCCGACCACGATTTTTTCTTTCTTCCAGGCATCTCGCCTGGAAAGAAAATGCTACTAAATAAAAAAGAAAAGAATAGCGGGTTCCCTCGTTTCTATGGCAACTTATGAAACGGTGAGGTTCTCTCTATACACCGGAGCCTCTTCTTTCATTTCATCAAATTTTCTTGTGAACTTGTATAGTTCACACTCTTTGGCTCTACCCATTTCTTTTTCAATTAGAATTCTTTTTACAATTCTAATTATAAAGTAATAAATAGTCCTTTTCACAAAAAAGCTATCCATAAAGTGACGGCATTGAATTCTGAAAGTTGGCTGGGTAGCTTACCCTATTAGTCCGTTTTTTCAAGAAAAGGAGCATAACCTTTTTGCTTCTTTTCTTATAAAACTTTTTCCTCCGCTTAATGGATAACTATTTGCTACCAATGGAGAATTGCTTCTCATCTCAAAATCTCAAACGGAGTGATTGGATTTGCACCAATAGAAACCATAAATTCCATAACATAAGAAAAAGAATCATAATAGGTAAATGATAGATCTTCCTTTTTAGATATTAGAAAAGAGTCAATTAAATGTCCGTCTTCCACTCTATCTATCCTAGTGGTCATAAAGAATTTTTTCATTTCTTCAAACTCATTATCTGAATTGAACGAGTCGCACATACACCCTAGTACATGTTCCTCGACGCTGAGGACATCCTCGAAGAGCGGGAGATTTCGTGACATTTCTTATTGGCTGTCTTGCGTTTCTAATAAGTTGTTTAATGGTTGGCATGTGGTGTCTATAGAATCTCATTCTAGATAGAATAGAGCGGGTTGGTTTAGATCGATCTTAACCTGATGGTTGATGATTATGAATGATTTCTATTCAATAGAAAATCACGGAAAATTCAAATTTTGAAATGGAATTCTATATTTATACGAAATCCCCGGTATTTTCATTTTCGACCGCTACAAGATCAACGATGCCATGAGCTTGGGCTTCTGTTGCTGACATAAAAACATCCCTTTCCATATCTTCGGATATAACCCATAAAGGGTTGCCCGTTCTTTGTACATAAACTTTTGTGAGGGTTTCGCGAAGCTTCAATAGTTCTTCTGCTTCCAGGATAAATTCCCCTGCCTGTGCCTCATAAAAAGAACTAGCAGGTTGGTGAATCATAACCCTGATGATATTCATCATGAACGGTTCTTCTATCTTGCACGATTGGGTTAAAGTAAGGGAAGGGGAAATATCAAAAAAAAATAGAATTAAACAACCGTACGGGCATCTTTTGTACATTGCATACGGCTCTGCAATGGAATTTTTTTTTGGTCAAATTTCTTCTATCGAAAAGAAGAAATAGAACCCATTCGATCCAAATCGTTAAATGATCCATTTACCATCCTTCCTTTCGTAGTAGGAAAAAAAAATACTATGATGGTTCTGTTGCTTTATCTATTTATCTCGTCTGTGGTTTAGCAATCCCAAAGTTTCTTTTTGATACGATCCAAGAAGGAGAAAATTCTTTTTTCCTCTTTCTCTCATAACATAAAGATAAGAAAGAGACTTCTGGTGTGGAAGAAAAAGGGTTTGTGACGCTGAAATTTACTCTTGACACATAAGATCAAATTGGGAATAACCCTTCTTTCATACTACTTTCTCGATACAAAATTTCGTGTTATAAAAAAAACAATAATGGTTTGTTCATATCGAACTCGAAGTGCCATGCTATTATTACTTACTCTTTATTTCATTCATATTCGATACAGCGAAGGCATAGTCTTCTTTTTTTCTCATCTTAAATAAAAACTCATTGGCGCCAAGCGTGAGGGAATGCTAGACGTTTGGTAATTTCTCCTCCGACCAGAATGAAAGATCCCATTGAAGCGGCTAATCCCATGCATATTGTATGTACATCCGGTGACACAAATTGCATAGTATCATAAATGGATATTCCTGGTATTACCCATCCGCCTGGAGAGTTTATAAACAAATAAAGATCCCTAGTATCATCTTCTATGCTGAGATATACCATGAGACCAACAAGTTGATTTGAAATCTCGCTATCAACCTCTTGGCCTAAAAAAAGTAATCTTTCTCGATGAAGTCGGTTGATTAGGGCAAAAAGGTATCCCTTAGGAACCGTACGTGCACCTTTGGATGCATACGGTTCGAAAGAATTGTGAAAAAAAAATCAATGTGTTGATTCCAGTCCTATTTCTTTTTTTTTACAGGAGTTTTGGCCTCCTTCCCTATATTCTCTAATGTAGAGAATAAAAAAGAATTTTCTGAACTTATTTAACTAACTTCTCATTGATGTATTGTTTCATCGAAATTCAAATAACGATGTAATTTTCTTGTTCCTGAATGGGCCCTCTCAATTCTTTTAGGTTCTTGTTCTACTCCGGGGGAAGATTTGCCCGAATTCCATTTGTGCATATAGGGCAAATGGTTTCAGTACCACTTCTTTTTTTTCATTCATTTCATACCTTTCCCTAAACTATGAAGAGCTTATGATACAAGTGGTAATCGTGTAAGAATCTAAAATAGATTTCATAGAATATAGAATAGATTCTATTTTCTCAAGTTCTATTCTATTCTATTTCATTACTAATGAATTTCAAAATTTATTAATTCGATTTAGATTTTCTTTTTATATTGAATATTTCTTATTCTTCTAATATCTAATTCTATATTTTAATTTTAATTATTAACATTAGATTTTTTTCTTTTTTCTAGTGAATCTTTCTATTACTACATTTACACTTCTATTCTATTACTTTACTCTTACCATTCCAAAATTGGTATTCTCTGAACGGAGCCTGGATACTTTCTTTTATCAGTCCAAGTAAACCATCAATTATTCTAATTGATAATATTGATTGCCAATAGGAATCATTGTGCTTCACGCTCCGAATTATTGATGGTTCAATTATTAAAATATTGAATAATATCTATTGGATTGGGCGAAACATAGAATACTCGATCGGGGGAGATAACGGGGAAATACCGTATGACCAATATGTCTGACAAGTCACACTATACGTCAACCCAAACTGCATCTTCCTCTCCAGGACTCCGAAAAGGTACTTTTGGAACACCAATTGGCATTAAAAGAAAAAAAATGAAGTACTATACTTTACTTTAATATGGAAACGTAACAATGGCTTTATTTTCTTCTTCTTTTTTTTCTTTCTTTTATAGAATATTTTTCTATAATATATTCTTTTTTTTTATTCTATCTTCTAGTCTTATATTATCTATATTATAGAAAAATATTCTATAAAAGAGAACTATATAAAGAACTTTCTAATATTCTAATATATAAAATAATCTAAAATAGAACTGAATCTTATTCATTCTTCTATTCTAATAGAATATTCTATATTCTATAGATAATAGATAGAATTAGAGTATATCTAAGTCTATAGATATAGACTGGAAGGTTCATAGAGGAAGACAGAATTAATAAAGAAAAATTGGAATGAATGGGATCGATCCCATTCATTCCAATTTTTCTGAATGATAAACAAGTATCTATGCATTCTTTTCCACAAAACCCTCCCATTGCGTATTGGTACTTATCGGGTATAGAATAAGATCTGTTTCTCTTTTTTCTTCTAAATAAAAGAAAGGAATACAAATAAATATTAATCCTTTCCTATACAAAATATACCGAACAGGTGAAGTACAAGGTCTAGTCTTTTCCAATGCGATAAAGTTACATAATGTCTATTTCTTTTTCAGAAAGGGGTATTTACATGGGTTTGCCTTGGTATCGTGTTCATACTGTTGTATTGAATGATCCCGGTCGATTGCTTTCTGTCCATATAATGCATACAGCTCTAGTTTCTGGTTGGGCCGGTTCAATGGCTCTATATGAATTAGCGGTTTTTGATCCCTCTGACCCTGTTCTTGATCCAATGTGGAGACAAGGCATGTTCGTTATACCCTTCATGACTCGTTTAGGAATAACCAATTCATGGGGGGGTTGGAGTATTTCAGGAGGAACTATAACGAATCCGGGCATTTGGAGTTATGAAGGCGTGGCAGGGGCACATATTTTGTTTTCTGGCTTGTGCTTCTTGGCAGCTATCTGGCATTGGGTTTATTGGGACCTAGAAATATTCTCTGATGAACGTACGGGAAAACCTTCTTTGGATTTGCCCAAGATCTTTGGAATTCATTTATTTCTCTCAGGAGTGGCTTGTTTTGGCTTTGGCGCATTTCATGTAACAGGCTTATATGGTCCTGGAATATGGGTGTCTGATCCTTATGGACTAACTGGAAAAGTACAATCTGTAAATCCAGCGTGGGGTGCGGAAGGTTTTGATCCTTTTGTTCCGGGGGGAATAGCTTCTCATCATATTGCAGCAGGTACATTGGGTATATTAGCGGGTCTATTCCATCTTAGTGTCCGTCCGCCTCAACGTCTATACAAAGGATTGCGCATGGGTAATATTGAAACTGTGCTTTCCAGTAGTATTGCTGCTGTTTTTTTTGCAGCTTTCATTGTTGCTGGGACTATGTGGTATGGTTCAGCAACTACCCCAATCGAATTATTTGGCCCCACTCGTTATCAGTGGGATCAGGGGTACTTCCAGCAAGAAATATATAGAAGAGTTGGGGCCGGACTAGCCGAAAATCTGAGCTTATCGGAAGCTTGGTCTAAAATTCCCGAAAAATTAGCTTTTTACGATTACATTGGTAATAATCCGGCGAAAGGGGGATTGTTCAGAGCCGGCTCAATGGATAACGGGGATGGAATAGCTGTTGGGTGGTTAGGGCACCCCGTATTTAGAGATAAAGAAGGGCGCGAACTCTTTGTACGTCGTATGCCTACCTTTTTTGAAACATTTCCGGTAGTTTTAGTAGATGGAGACGGAATTGTGAGGGCCGATGTTCCTTTTAGAAGGGCAGAATCCAAGTATAGTGTTGAACAAGTAGGGGTAACTGTTGAATTCTATGGTGGCGAACTCAATGGAGTCATTTATAGTGATCCTGCTACTGTGAAAAAATATGCTAGACGTGCCCAATTAGGTGAAATTTTTGAATTAGACCGGGCTACTTTGAAATCCGATGGTGTTTTTCGTAGCAGTCCAAGGGGTTGGTTCACTTTTGGGCATGCTACGTTTGCTTTGCTCTTCTTTTTCGGACACATTTGGCATGGCGCCAGAACCTTGTTCAGAGATGTTTTTGCCGGTATTGATCCAGATTTGGATGCTCAAGTAGAATTTGGAGCATTCCAAAAACTTGGAGATCCAACTACAAAGAGACAAGCAGTCTGATACAAAATTCCTTTGCCATCTTTTGCCTCTATTTTTTTTTTTTCTTATTTTATTTTAGTATTTAGAGTATTTCAATTTCTATTTAGATAGAGTATTTAGTCTTTCTATTTCGAATTTATATTTTCAATATGAATTGAATCTATTATGTATTTCATATTCAATATTTACTAATATCTTCTATTAGAAGAATATAGAAAAATTTGAAAGAGAATATAATTGATTGAATAGTCCTAGTAAATTATAAATTGAAATTGACAATTTATTTAGTAAATGATTCAAAATGAATAGGTGTGGAAGCTATAATTGTAAACCACGATCGAATCTATGGAAGCATTGGTTTATACATTCCTCTTAGTTTCGACTTTAGGGATAATCTTTTTCGCTATCTTTTTTCGAGAACCACCTAAAGTTCCAACTAAAAAATGAAATGATTTTTCATTCTTTCCATTGAAGTAATGAGCCCCCCAATATTCATATGGGAGGCTCGTTACTTCAACTAGTCCCCGTGTTCTTCGAAGGGATCTCTTAATTTTTGAGAGGGTTGCCCAAAAGCGGTATATAAGGCGTACCCAGTAAAACTTACAAGTAAACCGGATATGGAGATGGCGACTAGGGTTGCTGTTTCCATTTTTTCAAAAATTTCAAGATCACAATGGATTGCGATAATGTCGTTTATTTACAACTACAACGGAATGCTATACAAAGTCAACAGATTACAACCCATGATGAAAGAGGATTTATGGCTACAAAAACTGCTGAGAGTAGTTCTAGATCTGGTCCAAGACGAACTGGCGTAGGGAGTTTATTGAAACCATTGAATTCGGAATATGGAAAAGTAGCTCCAGGGTGGGGGACTACACCACTTATGGGAGTCGCAATGGCTCTATTTGCAATATTTCTATCTATTATTTTAGAAATTTATAATTCATCAGTTTTACTGGATGGAATTTCAATGAATTAGTTCATAAAAACTAGGACTTCCTAGCTTTCTTAATGCTTAAAATACTTAAACTTAATTAAGATTACTTAAGACTTGGATTTATAGACCATTCTATTCTGGTAGTTCGATCGTGAAATTTATTTGTTTCGATATTTCATTTCCGGAATATGAGCGTGTGACTTGTTATAATTGATCCTATTGATAATACAGAGAATGGACCTGTCATCTCTATCAAGATGATTCTACCTCGTCAGATATTTCTTCTAGTCTCTGGAGCACGGACTATATAGAATAGATCAAGAAAAGAAATATTGAAACTATGATTCATACCTATTATTCAGACCTCGCAACCGGACTAAAAAAAATGGAAAGAGGTCTTTTCTAAATCAAACAAATTTTTCCTTCAGACTTCTTTTGACCGAAAGAAAAATATTTCTTTAGATTTTGTTGAGTTATTACATTCATTGAATAAGTGATGATCAAATGGTTTTTACTCGGAGAACCTTTGAGTTTAGCTTTGGCTTTCTGAAATCATCGTGGTTCTAGTATGAATCTGAGGTTTCAATTGATTCATAGGGTCTCAACAAGAGAATTCCTATCAAAAAAGTAAAAAAAAATAGGGAAGAGAAGATTCAAGAGGCCTGTCACGATTAACATAAAGAAAAATGGATGAGCCAACTTGAGATTGTATTTCTTGGCATTATCATCACAAAGAAGAGATTCCGGATTTTTCTTACTTCGCTTCGTATCTTTGGGTCAAATCAAATCGAGTCAAGAGGCTAAGCTCCAAGAAGTTGAAAACTCTCTATTCCATATCTGTTGAAACCAGTATTTGTGTGTTTCGCCTTGAGCCGTACGAGATGAAATTCTCATATACGGTTCTCAGAGGGGGAATCTTTCTTGGGTTACCTATCTCAATAAAGTATATGATTGGTTCGAGGAACGTCTCGAGATTCAAGCGATTGCAGATGATATAACTAGTAAATATGTTCCTCCTCATGTCAACATATTTTATTGTCTGGGGGGGATTACGCTTACTTGTTTTTTAGTACAAGTAGCTACGGGTTTTGCTATGACCTTTTACTATCGTCCAACTGTTACAGAGGCTTTTTCCTCTGTTCAATACATAATGACTGAGGCCAACTTTGGTTGGTTAATTCGATCAGTTCATCGATGGTCAGCAAGTATGATGGTTCTAATGATGATCTTGCACGTATTTCGTGTATATCTTACGGGTGGGTTTAAAAAACCCCGCGAATTAACTTGGGTTACAGGGGTGGTTCTGGCTGTATTGACCGCATCTTTTGGCGTAACTGGTTATTCCTTACCTCGGGACCAAATTGGCTATTGGGCAGTCAAAATTGTAACAGGCGTACCTGAGGCTATTCCTATAATAGGATCACCCTTGGTAGAATTATTACGTGGAAGTGCTAGTGTGGGCCAATCCACTTTGACTCGTTTTTATAGTTTACATACTTTTGTATTGCCTCTTCTTACTGCCGTATTTATGTTAATGCACTTTCTAATGATACGTAAGCAAGGTATTTCGGGTCCTTTATAGAGAAGACAGATCATAGATATTTGTAATTTATCATATCGGGGAGGAACAAGAGTCTTTCATTGCTACAAATATGTATTATTGAAAAATAAGGCATGTTCTTTGGATATTTTTCTTCAACTATGAAGTATTTTATTGTTTATTTGATACGAATAGTTCAAGTATATTTTCCTAAAAGAGGATGGATTATGGGAGTGTGTGACTTGAACTATTGATTGGTCCATGCAGATATATTCTTTTATCTGCCACGTTGGAATTCACAACCCAATGTGTCTCCGCATCCAACCATCACGTAAGTCCCCTTATGTAGCATAGGATAGGCCAATTCGCTTGAGGAGAATCTTTTCTATGATCATACTCGAATCATGTGATGCATGAAAAGGCTCCGTAAGATCCCTAGAATCAGTGATGTGGCATGATCCATGATCCAATGTTCTATCTATTTTTTTTTTTTTTTTTTTTTCATTTCTTAGAATTTAGAATTCTACTAATAAGTATTTCGTATTAATTTGATAGCAATCTTAGTAAGTTTCTTATAGTATGTAGATGCATTCATTTCCTCTGCATCGACCCTGATCTATGATACTATCGGAGTGAAATAAGGGATCTAAGGAAGAACAGAGGCTAGACTTTATTAGTAACAAGTAAAAACTTTGTATTTTTGTATGTAAGAAAATCTAGATGTTGTGGGGATAAATACCAACCAAAAGATATGAGACAATCCAAAAAGCACTTGATCCTGATCAAATTTGTAAGCCTACTTGGATATTGAGCATTTCCTTGCCAGAACTTAATTCTTTGCAATGAATCGAATCGTTACAACTCAGGGAATTGAAATTTTATAAAGATTTTATTACATAGAGTCATTCTACATTATATATGTAGATATGCATGAAATATAGATTTCCTATGGATCTTTTTCTGTGATTCTTTGTGATTCTTGCTCGAGCCGGATGATAAAAAATTATCATGTCCGGTTCCTTTGGGGGATGGATCCACAAAAATTCACCTATCCAAATAACAAAGAAACCTGATTTGAATGATCCTGTATTAAGAGCTAAATTAGCTAAAGGGATGGGGCATAATTATTATGGAGAACCCGCATGGCCCAATGATCTTTTATATATTTTTCCAGTGGTAATTCTAGGCACTATTGCATGTAATGTGGGCTTAGCAGTTCTAGAGCCATCAATGATTGGTGAACCGGCGGATCCTTTTGCAACTCCGTTGGAAATATTACCCGAATGGTACTTCTTTCCCGTATTTCAAATACTTCGCACAGTACCCAATAAGTTATTGGGTGTTCTTTTAATGGTTTCAGTACCAATAGGATTATTGACAGTACCTTTTTTGGAGAATGTCAATAAATTTCAAAATCCATTTCGTCGTCCAGTAGCTACAACAGTCTTTTTGATCGGTACCGCAGTAGCTCTTTGGTTAGGTATTGGAGCGACTTTACCTATTGAGAAATCCTTAACTTTAGGTCTTTTTTAAATTGATTCAACCGTGAAATACCACGACATAAGTATCTAAGGAAGATCCCCCTCTGGATCTTCCCTAGATACATCAATCTTATTATGATCTATTCTGCAAATATATGGATCGTGTCAGAGATTAAAAACTCATTATCTTCTTTTTTCTTTCTAAAAAATGAAAAAATTCCAAAGGATTTAAAATGAAAACTTTTTCTTAGGTAAATTTCTTACAAAATGCTTCTGTAGAGTGCCCAATATCTTTTTTACATCTTCTATGCGAAAATCTTTCATTTTCATAAGATCTTCTTGACTATGACTCAAAAGGTCCAATAATGTATGTATATTGGACCTTTTGAGACAATTATAGGTCTTGGAAGACAATTCTGATTGGTCAATAAAAATACATGTTAATGGAATTCCTTTTTTTTTCTTAAGATTAGTGAATCTGTCTTGAAAGGAAAAAAGGGGTAGATTCCATCTGTTTTCATTTTCCTCTAAATTCATATCCTCTTCCTCTGCATGTAGAAAAGGAATCAATAAATCAATCAAATTACGAGAAGCTTCATAAAGTGCTTCTTTAGGAGTTAGACTTCCATTCGTCCATATTTCTATAAAAAGTATCTCTTTTTTTTCATTCCCATTACCGTAAGAATGAATACTATGATTCACATTTCGAACAGGCATGGATACAATATCTATAGGATAACTTCCATCGTGAGAGTTTTTTGTGGATTTCAAATGATATCCGCGATCTCTCTTTATTTGTAATTCAATAAACAAATCAATTGGTTCTGTCAGGTTAGCTATATGCTGTGTCGTGTCAACTATTTCTACAGAAGGTGGTGAAATGATATCTTGAGCGGTTATGTATTTGGGACCCCTTACGCAAATGGATGCGGCCCTAACTCCATATAGATTACTTCTCAATACAATTTCTTTCAAATTTATTAAAATCTCATGTACGGATTCTTCAATACCTGCTATCGTAGAATATTCATGCAGCACGTTTTCAGATGTTGCACATGTGATACATGTTCCTTCTATTTCTCCAAGTAAAGCCCTTCGCATGGCAATACCTATGGTATCGGCTTGACCTTTCATAAGCGGGGACAGAATGAAACGACCATAATAAAGACGCTTGCTTTCTACTCTTGATTCAACACATTTCCACTGTAGTGTTCGAGTGGATCCTGCTACTTCTTCTCGAACCATACTATTCTTTTCTTTAGGATTATTTGATCAGATCATTGAATCATTTCTTTCTCTTTAATTCTTATTTCTACACACGTCTTTTTTTCGGGGGGCGACATCCATTATGTGGCATGGGTGTTACATCACGTACGAAACTTAATAGTATACCACTTCTGCGAATGGCTCGTAATGCCGCATCTCTTCCGAGACCTGGACCCTTTATCACAACCTCTGCTCGTTGCATACCCTGATCAATTACTGTACGAATCACATTTAATGCAGTTGCTTGAGCAGCATAGGGTGTTCCTTTTCTTGTGCCTCTGAATCCAGAAGTACCTGCAGAAGCCCAAGAAACCACCCGACCTCGTACGTCTGTAACAGTAACAATAGTATTGTTGAAACTCGCTTGAACATGAATAACTCCTTTTGGTATTCTACGTTCATTCTTATGTGAACCAATACGTGCATTCTTACGTAAACCAATTTTTGCTATAGGTTTTGTCATATTTTATTATATCATATTCATAAGAATAAAAAGAAGAATCATAAATCTACAGAAAGATACGGGGATATCGTTTTCATATGAAAACGAATCCTTTCTTTTTTATTTTTACATGTACATGGGTTTTTCTTTTAAAAAGTTCTTTATTTCTAACTTGAGAAAAATTAACCCTGTCTCTGTTTATGTCTCGGATTGGAACAAATTACTATAATTCGTCCTCGCCTACGAATCAGGCGACATTTTTCACAAATTTTACGAACAGAGGCCCTTATTTTCATATTTATAATTCCTTACCTTCATTCTGAATCTATATCTATTTTTTTTGGAAACAAAAAGAAGTTTCTTTCATTTTTGAACTTCAAATTATATCCCCTACGAAGGGGGATGTTTAAAAGAAGGATCTAATCGTTCGAATCTTTTTTGCGAAGTCTATAAATTATGCGTCCCCTGGTTGAATCATAACGACTCATTTCAATTTTAACTCTATCTCCGGGTAGTATACGTATAAAACTGCGCCGGATTCTCCCGGAAATATAACCTAGAATTAGATCTTGATTATCTAACCGAACTCGGAACATACCGTTGGGAAGTGATTCAGTAATTAAACCCTCATGAATCAATTTTTGTTCTTTCATTCCAGGGAACCTCCCTTTAAGTATTAACTAATAGAGGAAGAGTTCTATAATTCACTTCTCCTCTCTATTTTACAAATAGTAAGTTCGAGAGAAAATTAGGGTACCCCAAGAGAATTACCATATATAACACAAAATTTCTCCTCCAATTCTTTCTAGTCGAGCTTCTCGATCTGTCATTATACCTTGAGAAGTAGAAATAATTACAATCCCCATTCCGCCTAAAATCTTAGGAATTCGTTGATAGTTGGAATAGATTCGTAGACCGGGTCGGCTGATACGCTTTAAAATTTTTTTCTTTCCTTTCCCTGTCTTTCTATGTCGTAAGGTTGAAACCAAGAAATTTTTTTGACTTTCTTTATGTTTTCGAACATTTTCAATAAAACCTTCTCGTAAAAGTATTTTCACAATGTTTTTAGTGATATTAGTAGATACTATTTTCACTCTTCCCTTTTGATCCATGTCAGCATTCCTTATAGAAGTTATTATATCGGCAATAATGTCCCTACCCATGACGAACTCTAGTTATTGGTGCCTCCTCATTTTGATATAATCAACATGCTTCTTTTTTGTTTTATTGAATTTTTTTTTTAATTTTTCAATTATAAAGAATTATTAGGAATTTAAAGTATATGCATGAGACACAATCTATTTCAGATATTTGAATATTCTATAGAGATAGATAGAAAATGACATATCCTTTTTTCATCTATATCTATCTACTAGTATTATTTAGAAGACTATAAGACTTCGGGTGCTAATGAAACTATTTTAGTAAAATTTAACTGTCTCAATTCCCGAGCAATCGCACCAAAAATCCGAGTTCCTTTTGGATTTCCTTCTTGATCAATGATAACCGCTGCATTGTCATCATATCGTATTATCATGCCGTTGTCACGTTTGAGTTCTTTACACGTGCGTACAATCACAGCTCTAATTACTTCTGATCTTTCTAGAGGCATGTTGGGTACTGCTTCTTTGATTACAGCAACAATAACATCACCAATATGAGCATATCGGTGATTACCAGTTCCTATGATTCGAATACACATCAATTCTTGAGCTCCGCTGTTATCCGCTACATTCAAAAGGGTCTGAGGTTGAATCATATCATTTTTATTTGAATCTCTTATTGAAATGTAAGGGAAAAAAGAAATATTGTCTGTCCAGAGATAAAGATATACGCGGTTTTTTTTTTTCATTCTCAATACTTCTTTACTTTTGTTTACTTATCCTGAAACAACAAATTGAGTTCGTATAGGCATTTTGCATGCAGCTATTTTCATAGCTGCTTTGGCTACAGTTTCTGATACTCCACTCATTTCATAAAGTATTCGGCCCGGTTTAACAACGGATACCCAATATTCGGGGGATCCCTTGCCCGAACCCATACGTGTTTCCGTAGGTCTTACTGTAACAGGTTTATCGGGAAAGATACGTATCCATATCTTTCCACCACGACGCACATATCGTGTAATTGCTCTTCGCCCTGCTTCTATTTGTCTAGCTGTGATCCAAGCAGGTTCAAGTGCCTGAAGAGCGTATCTGCCAAAACAAATATGCTTGCCTCGGCAAGATATTCCCTTCATTCTACCTCTATGTTGTTTACGAAATCTGGTTCTTTTGGGGTTATAGTTGATGGTTTTTTCTGAATTCCATCTCTACTGCAGAGCCGGACATGAAAGTTTCTTCTCATCCAGCTCCTCGCGAATGAAATGATTCAATAATCTTACATATACATATGTATTTCATTCTATAAAAAGAATATACTTATTTTAAATTTTTTTATTGAATTTTTTACTATTAAATAGGGAGTTATATATATATAACTAGATAACTAGGCATGTTTGTTTATATATGATGCTTCTTTCTTTTATCAATATCAAATTTGCTAAAGTCTTTTACTTTACCTCTATAAAATCGTGCCAAAAGTTATCCAATATATGAAATCTAAATGAAAATTTTAAATTCAAGAAAAAGAAATAAAGGGTTCGCGGGCGAATATTGACTCTTTCATCCTTCATTTGTAGGGTCAATTCATGACCATTCAGAAGAAATCCTTTTTTTCTTGGTTCATTCCGCCATCCTACCCAGTGAATCATTAGGATTTCTTCGTTTTCAAGAAAATCCTATGTATTCACAGGTTCCATCGTTCCTATAGCTTCTCCATTAATGTTTAGGCATGAACTCTGCAATGGAGCTTCCAACAAAATAGGTTCTTTGTTTCCGAGTAAATCTCCTCAGTTTTTCTTAACTCGAAGCTCGATTCAATTATTCATCTATTTTCTAGTATTTAGATATTTACAGATATTTATATCTTTTTTTATCTTTGATATCTTCTTTTTATAGTTTATTAGATAGATAATAGACTCTATTATATATATTGATTAGATTCTATTCTTTTTAAATTATTTGAATTGAATTTCTTCTATTT